GAAGTGTTGCACCCCCTTGAAATGAGTGCATGTACATCACACCTCCTACGGTGGTTGCCAAAGCTCCGAGTGAACCCGAAATAGGCCATGGACTTGGATCTACCAAATGATAAGAATGCCTCTGAGATTCAATCATAAACCACTTTGCCTCGGTTGTATGTAAACCCCCCCTTCACCCCCACCCCCTAAAGTGGTAAAGAAGGGCTCTTTTGGGTCTTCTTATATTTCTATCTGACAGGACAAAGAAATAGGAAGGGATGGTTCTTTCATTGCATTGATAGAAGTCTAACTAGAAAAACTCTATAACTTTGAGAAGAGAATCGTTGGTTTGACCGACGAACTACGTGGGAAAATGGACCTTCTTTCCTTTCTTTGATTTTCAGCAAGCATTTTTTGAAAGTAACAATTCTATTTATTAAGTTTGGTTTAGGAAAACTTGCTAGTCGCGGATTAGTGCGTTCTGCGCCGCCGGCGGCGCTGGTTGATCTCTCTGGTTGAGGCTGCATTCTTTTATTCATTCAACTTTACACGTGGGAAGGGCTTACTCTCCTAGTGGCTCGGCTTGGTCTCGCTCCCTTCCTGCACTATTCCTCCCCACTAAAAAGAGCTATTGATAATCAATCTCGATAACCTTTCTTTCTTATTTTTTGATTCTTCCTTGGCCGTGTGGAACATGGATTAGCATTATGTCATTCCTACAAGTGATCACCCATCCAGGATTTGAAGAAGAAGCGCCATATGAGGACTTCGAGATCAAATATAAGATGTTTCTTTCCATTCCTCGTGAGCCACTTATTTCTCCGAAACAAGAGAGAAAAGTAATTTTCCTCCTATTTCCCAATAAGTCGACGGCGTTACACCATTGGGATACTTCGAATAAACTAGAGTACATATAGGATACACCGGTGCTAAAACCTTTTCTAAAGATATCTTCCAAACTGTTGGGGTCGTTGCTCCGGATTTTGTTCCCCCGGTTTGAAACCAGTTGGTTCCGTAGTTTTAGAATTCTGCTGATCCCAAGTACTCCATCTCCATCATTGCATATGGGAATATAGAAAGTAAAGAGGAAAAGGCATGACCAGAAGAATTGTGTGAAATAAGTGAATTTATCCAGTTGAGGCATGATTGATTGAGAAACAATGATTCCCTCCGGACAGAAAGAGAGTCCGGAGTCTTAAAGAATTCATTCTATTGAGTTGTGGTTGTTGACCAACAAATTATGCATGGGAGAAAGATTCACAAACGAAAACTAACCTTGATCCAGAAAGAACGAAGGCCCTTCCAGAGACCTAAAACCTCCATATCAAGAGAAGGAATTGTCCACTGAACACTTTTTAAATGCAGACCAGACAGACAGTGATTTCTGACAGACAGAATCCCCCTCAAGAAAAAGAATCCAACCAAATCGAAGGCCCTCTCACCCGAAGCTAAGAGCCCTAGCTAAGTGAGCGCAACAGTTTAGACTCCACCATAATATGTAATTTGGGGATGCTGCGGGAGTGCACGGTGCCCGGGTAGACGAACCGGCGGGACGTTGCCATTGGCCCTTCCTGTATAGGATTGCCTTTTCGGACAGGAAATCGTACAGGCCCAGAAGCTCATAGTCGCACACCAACCAAAGACTAAACTAAGGCTGCTATTGAGGAAGAAGGAGAGGCTAACGAGATAGGGGCGACAAAGCGAGGGGATTGAGCCTTTCTCCTAGCGCAAGAGTTTTCGTCGCTGGATTAAGACGACTTAGCTACTTGTCTGAAAGCTGAAAAGGAAGCTGACTAGCCTTCAGGCCTGAATAAGCAAAAAAAAGGGGAAGTCATTGGATTATTCGCTTTGATAGGATTGTCTCCTTATGTGGTACTCGACCGGCTAGACTTCGATTACTTTTTTTTTGGAGTTTCTAATCGTGTTAAGCATTTCCTATAGCTGGCGAGAAGGGATCGCTTATTAACGAACCTGGCGAAATTCTAAAGAGGGATCACAAATTGCCCTATTTGTGGGACAGATGGGGAGGACGTTTTGCCATGCTTTGAAAGATTGTAGTTGGGCAAGATTTGTTTGGTCTGTTAGGCCAGAGATCTGGTCGCACTTCATTTCAGCCCCCTTACTCAATAGATTTTTATTAAAATCTCCATGGTGCTGGTATGCATACAGTGTCGGAGCTTGAATGGCCTCTCATTTCATTTTTGAAGTAGCAATTCACCAACTCTGGGCCCAGCGCCATTCAATCTTGTAAACTCATTGACACCGCAATTGGAAAAATAGATACGAACGGAGAGGAATAACCAATCGATGAAAGAACATGAAACCATTCTGTTTCAATAGAGGTACGAGATACGGTTGGGGGCAATGAAGTAGGTGAAGTGGTTGGATTTTGCGAGCTGTTCCAACCACTGCTGGATGTGATTCCAAGAGCCAAACGAGAATGAATACCACACAGAAGAGTAAAGACCAGGCTCCCTAATAGAATGTTTAACCGATCCATTCCGGATCGACCGAATTGGTACGGAAGTTGTAACATGGGAAAACCACATAAAACACAACTTATTTGAATAACCCGGTGACCTACCAATTGTAGAAGTAGGATCTTTGGCAAGCAAAAAGCACTTAAATAATACAATTCGAGTGTACCATCTTCTTTCTCATTTCGAGGAAAAGGTGCGGGAGGAAAAGAAAACAACGAAGGGATCCGAATCGGACCTAAATGGGAATGACATGAAAAGTCTTTTTCAAAACCTAGTATTAAGGGCGTTACGACGATATACGAGAGGAATGGAGAAAAACTCGTGATTGGTGTGGAGGGGAAGATATTTTTTTTATATAGTTCAAGAAAGAGTCGTCTCATTTCCTTACATTAGCCATGGAAGATAAATCAAAGTCAATATCTGTGAAACATGAGCTTGTGATATAGCTACACCTAATTCCGAGAGAAGATAGGAAAAAGACTTGTTTCACATTTCCACCTATTTGTTCGTTTACCAGGTTCAGAACGAAATCATAAAGTCTACCAAGGCTAGTAGACATAGTTTATTAGATCCAGAAAATTCAGCAGCTCCTCGCATCCCCAACTACGAGTGCCACATAACAGCACATCGTAGTAGGCATCCGTCAGAAAGCCGTGCTGAAGAGCGCCATCTCCCATTATTGCCCGAACAAGGTCAGGCATGGGCCATTCCGGGGGTAATACCTTCCCGGCTGGCTTCATGCACACACCTGTAGTATTCTTCACATATTTGATTAAATAAGAGGTCCAAGTCAGGTGCAGCACTTTGCGCGTCCGACAAAGTGGAAGAACTTGTGGAAGAAGCTTCAGAAGGGAAGGAAAAAGAGTTTTTATCTTCCTGCATAAATTCTATATCCTCCGACGTTGCATTCCCGTATAGAACAATTGCACCTTCTAACATCTCGAATGGAGAAAAACTCGTCACGCTCTTTCATTCACGATTTTTTGTTCTCGTCGCTTCAAAACCTCGTTCCTTTTCTCTTGGACATCTCACTTGAAATGCAATCAATGCATTTATTCTTTGCGATCTTGTACCGGGTACACCGAACACCAAGCCAATCTCGATGAGAATCAGTACACGCAACTCGATCAATCCACGAAGGTGTGTGTAGCACCTCTCCACCCTCTGCTAGCAGCTTTCTTCTCTTATGTATGTAATAGTTGGATGAAAAGATCGGATCGCTCCTATCCTAAAAGCTGCCGTGATCAACTATACTAAACGATTGATTCCACCCACTTTCAGCTATATCAACAAGGGATCTCTTTAGTCACGGTTGGGCACAACAAAAGTAAGGCCTTTTTTCTATGGACTGCGCTCCTTACTAAGCAAGATGACTCCTTCTCATTTGTCAGGAGATGGAACTCAAGCCAAACAAAGGAAAGAAGTCACCAAAGAAAGACTGACTTACTTTACGAAAAAAGAAAGAAGAAAAACAAGATGAGATTATCAGCAAGTGGAGTGCTTACGCACAGAACGAGAGTCTCAGATCCAGTTACTCACCTGCCTCAGGTCAGGCTCCAAAGGACAGGCTTAAAAGCTGTAGTTAGGGACTCTGTACTCTTTTTAGGGTACCGAAAAGAAAACTCCTCGAATCACAAACCTATGAACTGAACGATGTTACCGCTGCGGGCTAGTTCCTGCTTTTAGCTTCTTCTAGGGTGGTGCTCTTGGACGGGACGTGCTAGGATGGGTATAGGGTTCAACAAGATTTGCATTTTTTTTTTAGTGGGATCGTAGTGGAGCTCAAAGAGAAGCTATAGGCAGATGAAAGAGGGATGGATATAAGTAGTCTGTCTCGTGCTTAAACTAGACCGTGGGAAGTAGCGACTGCTTCCCTTCAGGATGGCACCCTGTCACAATGGAATTAAGCTTGGCCCTGTCTCGGCCTTAATTTTATATAATAAGCAGTTTCAACCTCTACATCTTAGAATGTCGGTACCGAAGACTCTCAGAAAAAACAACCTTGACATGCATGACCTCAGAATCTGAGATCAAGAGAACAGGCCTATCCATATCCCAAATCGTAACGAAGATACCTTCATTCGTCGTGGTTACTATGGAGGCCATGCTGATGCTTATACCCCTAAGGGTGAGAATCTATACTACTACGACGTCAACTCCTTCCTTTTATAATGAAGTCTTTTCCTATGCCGTGTGGTAAGCCTGTCTGGCATAGTAATTTACTAGATCATGATTTAGACAACTTGTTTGGCTTTATTGAGGCCTATGTTGAATGTCCTATCACAATGAATCGACCATTTCTACCCTATAAGTGTGTGTGATAAAACTCATGTTCTAATATTCCCTACCGGTAAATTGGAGTTTATTATAGCGAGGAGTTAAAGTATGCTCGCCAGCCAGCCAGATAGGCTACAAGATTTATCCTCTCTCCGGCTACTTGTTTGAAAACAAGAATTGCACACCTTTCGGGGAGTTTGTTTCGGACTTATTTGAAAGAAGACAAGAAGCTAAGAGAAGCGGTAATGATGCAATGTCCTATATTTACAAGATACTAATGAACTATCTATACGGTAGATTTGGAATTAACCCTCATAGCACAATAACAGAAATCTGCAATTATGATAAGTATCAAAAATTTTTGAAGAATAGTTCATTTATCGATGGTGAACAACTTAGCAATGATATCTTTATAGTTACTTACCATAACAATGCTGCTGATACATCTGACTCTGAATGGAATCCCCCTACCCCTAAGATCTCAGCTGTTCAATTATCAGCTGCGGTCACTGCTTGTGCTAGGATTCATATGCATCCTTACATCTCCAGATCTGACTGTTACTACACTGATACGGACTCTGTTGTGCTTGGAAGTCCTCTACCTGAAGAAGAAATCTCTTCAACAGAATTAGGGAAATTCAAGCAAGTTAGAAGAGATTGTTAAAGAGGGTGTATTCTTAGCTCCAAAGAGTTATTCACTACATACCTGTAATGATATACATATCAATAAGCACAAGGGTGCAGCCAAAGGTCATGTTAATGAAGACTGGTTTAATGCCCAATATAAGAATAAAAATTTGAATACTCCGGTAGAAGTGGAATCCTACTTCAAAATAGATTGGAATAACCTTAATATAACTAAAAAGAATATTTTGGTTAACCTTGGAATTAGACTTAATACCAAGAGGAAAGCTATTTTTGATCAGAATAATACCTATGTTGACACAACCCCCCTCAATGTTATTGACTTAGCAGGTCATGATAGTACTATACATGAATATGAGATTAAGAGAAAAGATGAAGAAATCAATAATAAAAATTAGATGATAGATAGTTTGTATAAACAAATAGAAAATATGAAGACCACTGTAGAGGTCAGTGTCCATAAGCCATATGAAGATATAGATGAAGATAAAGATAAGCAGAACTCCGCACATCGTGCCGATGAACCCCCGCCATCTACTTACAATGCTAAGAAGAAGAAGCCACCTACTTACATACAAAGATAAGAAAATGAAGAAAAAGAAGAAGCCTGGTTAGCTTGTAATTCACTTGTAGGCTCTGTCAGATGAGAAGCTTTAGTGAATAGTAGGTTGCGTGCGAGCGGGGTAGAGTGGTTGGTTAACTCGTCAGGCTCATAATCTTCGGATTGCTGGTTCGAATCCTGCTCCCGCCATGTCTAAAAGTCTGAACCCTAGTTTTCCATCAAGACGGAGCTAGGGAAGAGTGCTGTTTCCCTGATGGCTAGATCTGAGCTACAAGCTAAGATGCCGAATCTACGTGATGAGGTGGGAAACCCCTAGCTCAAGTCAGTACCTCGATAAATCCCTATAGGCTCTGTAAGAGGTTATTTGAGATTCCTATTTGCACTCTTCTATTAGTAAAGAGACCCGTAACCGCTAATGCTACAGCTCCCCTCACTAGTAGCTGCTGATGAGCGATAGCCTTTTTTTTTGTTAGCCTCAATCTTTCCTTCCTCTGTGCGGAATAGAGTAAGCCAAGCGGGAGGATAGTAGTACTTCATGCGGGGATATCTCTGCTGGATTGTGGAAGAGAGATTGGCTTTCAAACTATGTTCTAGTTCATACCGTGTAAAAGAACAGGACTTTCCTCATTTCTCTTTCTGGAATTAGCCATTCTGGTTGAAACTCCGGGATGAAGATGGAAGAGATAGGTGGGAGTGTGGCTAAGCTGGAAATCAGATCAAATAAGCGAGACCTCATCCGAGGGGGCCGCTAAAGATCTATTTCTCCGATCAACTCACTATTGGGATGGGTATCAGGTATAGGATTTCATCCAGTCGTAGACATAGGAAGGTTTAACGACTTACCCTTTGGAAGTCTTCTTTCTATTGGGCTCTATATGGCCTTCTAATGCGTCTTCTTGTCCTCATGATAGGAATGAATGAATCCTGAAGAAAGTTTCTTTCTCTCGAGCTGTCTACAGAGAATCAGCCTCTCGTGTGAAGTTAGTCGGGTGAAAGGATAGAGGGAACTACCATACCGAGGGAGAGATACTTCGACCCTAACCTAACATAAAGGGTCGTATGCCATCCTGCTTCTGCCTGAATCGAAGCCAATACCCTGAAGAGGTATAGAGGTCAACGATGGAAGGTACCTAGGAAGCAGAACTCGCCAAGAGTCTGAGATCTGATTGAACAATTGTAAGATTTTCATCATATCAAATGCTCTTTCAGTCTGCAGAAACTTGGGAGGGGTCACAATAGAATCAAGTATTCTCACACTTAATCGCTTTGCCTACGGTATGACCCGTGACAAAGTGAATAAAAGAAGGAGAGAGAGATATAACTGAACTAATGTGTCCGCCTTATCATCCCTCCTCATTAGAACCTTACGGTGAAATGAAGGAATGATCCTAGGTAGACCATTCCGACTGAGGGGGAGACGATAACAGGTAGTCTCTCATGCTCGTAAGGCGTAAACCTGTTGAAGGCAAAAGCCACACTGCTTTAAATAAAGTGCTGTAGATAAAGGACCGGACTTACGGTATAATTGACGTACCTGTTTCGCAAACAAGTGCGCAGCTATACAGTTCTCCTTTGAAAGGCCATCAGTGACCTTGAAGAAAGATTCCGGGTTCATTCCACTGAAACTAGCAGGCTATATCTTATAAGTGCTATTCCCTCTCAGCTTCAAAAGGGCTTCCCCGAGGAGAGTACGGGGCATCTCTATGGTTCCAATCTGGCAGAGTTCGTCGATCTTCTTCTGACTAGTGTTGTGCTGTCAAACATTAATATAATACAATATCGGGAATCTCTTTGACCTTCAATGTGTCTAGGGACCCATCTTCTTCGTAGTGGGCCCTTCTCTCTCTTAGTATGAGCCCCGGAACTGCTTGTTATACATACCGCCAGCCAGCTGGCTTACCCAGACGAGGGGGGTAGCTGGGCAGCAAAGTGTTATACAAGCCCTGACCCGCGAACGAACTGGACAGTCAGGGGTAGGGAATGAGGCTAGACCGGCAAGCACACACAGACCGAATAGACGCCTTGGACCGATGGGAAGAAGATATACAAGGAAAGAGACGCTCTGGAAGACCAGTCAGTGAATCAGCCCCGCCTTTCGTTGATGAATGAAGCCTTACAGACGTATAGAAGGAGTACAGAGGAGCGAGCAGACGAACTATATATAGTATAGATGGAGTACAGAGGTGCGAGTGGAATACTTGTAACGAGCCGGAGAGGGGCACTTTCGGAATGGAAGAAGGGGTGAGATCACGAATGGAACGATAAGGAACCAAGTGAGGGGAGAACACTCACGATAAACCCCTTACCTTAGGGTCAAACCTGTTCCCCCGAAAGGGGGAGGCTTTAGTTTACTGACCTTAGAATCTCTCTAACAAACCTGTGAATGAGGGGCGATATCACGAATGAACGATAAACCTGTGTAGCTACGTAGATCTCTTTTCTAGTGAATCTCTCTAACAAAGCTGTGAGGTGAGGGGTTATGCCAGAGGGACAGCAATCAATTCACCGGGTAAAAAAAGTACCTTTACACCTACCCTTTTTTTTAGTATGACTAGACCCAATAGATTGTATAACTATACCCAGAACTTGTTGTCTACCTAGGGATATGCCATTTACGGGGAATAAGAAAGGAGCTAGTCAGATATTTTGACTTCTTAAGCCAATCCTAGTACTGGTCTTACTTATTACAGCTATAAATAAAATATTATAACGGGTAGAATGATTAGCTCTTAGACCTGTTCAAACTCTGTGACAGGGTAGGACTACTATTGTTATAAATGATAGGCCTTTCACTTCTTTGCTTGGTAGCTCAGTCTTTTATAATATGCTATAGATTATCAATACATCTTTCCTTTGCACTGAAAGCTGGCTAGCCTAAAATCTCTACTTGAACTACTGAAATGGGATCTAGCCTTTGGGCTTAGTTCAGAGTTCTGCCTTCTAGGCTTCTTCCTTAATCAGGAAAAGCCCTTTACGTACGCTTTGAGCCGGGTATGAAAAAAGTGAATCCGGATCCTTCGCCACCTTCTCTCCTTGGTTCTGAGATTGTAAGGATTTCTTCCCTCTTTATCTTAAAATTAAACCGGCATACTGAAATCGATTGCACAAAGGGGCTTCGATTTTGCTGAAAGAAGGACTTCGTTGATAAATAGAAAGATATTGGTTACATCTCGCGTACTTGCCCATATTACTTATATGGGGTGACCCACTTCTACTTACGCGGATTCCCCGCTCCCATTCCTCAAAGCCCGGCAGCAGAGTCAACCCCTCCTTCGGTCGGTTCATGAGCTGCCAAAAGCAAACTCTACGCTCGGTAGCTACCGGATCTAATGCACCATTCTTCGGCCTATTACGAACAGTTTCGATGTACCAGATCGTCTTGTGTTTCATCAATCTTCGGCAGGAGTTTGATGCGGGGATTCCCAGCTGTAGTGGGCATCGCTTGGAAATCGAAATAGTAATGGTATTGCCTACTCATGTTACTGATCATTATACGAACTTATGCCTTTTCTGGGGTCAGCTCATATCTATTTATTTATATTATTATATATATTATAGAATTAATTCTTTCCCTCGGGGAACGAAGGCTATAAGAGAATCAGTAGCTTTGGAAAGGAAGTAAAGATGAGCTATCTTCTGTTAAGTAAGTAGCGGGGCCTGAAAGTACTTTTCTCTGCACTCCTGTTGCTTGCCGGCATTAAGCCTTAGGTTAGAAAAATAAATACCCAAAACATTAATGTAGTTCTATAGGGAAAAGAGAACTACAAGAAGTCTACTCAGTCCCAGTACTCCTTATCGATAAGTAAGGTAGGAGCAGCTTGCTGTTTAGTTCCAGTAATCAAGCTAGGCTCTTAGTTGGCTATTCATAGATCTGGAGTTGTCCTCTATTGCTGATTTAGCGGCCTTCTTTAAGAACTCCTACGTGGTAACAGGGGTTACGGCTAAAAACACCGGTTACTTCTATAAGACCAACAGCTCCTAATGGAAGATTTTCCTTTTCTATCAGCCCGGGTACGCGTGAACATTCGAAAGATTGGCAAGGATGAGATAGTGGAATAAGGGTCGGGAATAAACTTAACTGCTGGGGAAAGGCTTATGTCACTCTCAAAAGGAGCGATAGACCAGATGATGATCCCTAACCTGATCTTTCGATATTAAATTTGACGATCAGGGATTGCTCCTAGTCTGGATCCCATGGTACTTCTAGAGGAAGAAAGGAGTCCAGGTTAAAGGACGAGGGCAGATTTCTTCTTTCAGTAGCTGCTCCGGAAGAGCTGCTTCGGATTTGACTGAACTTGACTGAAGAAAAAAAGGTACCAAGCAACTCTTCTTATTACGATGACGTGAGTTTTGACAATTTGGATTGGGGAAATAGCGCACTTCTCGCATTGGAGGTGCCGGAGCGTCCCAAACTGTTGAAGTTGAGGAAAGGTTTAGCGGTAGCCCATGTCTTCTTTATCCCCCTGATTTTGATAGAGGAAGAAAGTCCCTGGGAAAGAGGAGGAGTCCCGTCATTCCTTCACTCGCGCATCCATATGGAGGCCTATCGGTACAGTAACTAAAGGAGAGTCTACGAGCTTGACTTCGCAAAGTTGACAGGTGAACCCGATGTGTGTGAATTTGAATCCGTTACCAAGGATGGCAAGGCTGTTAGCTTGTCGACGCAAACGAGACTTATCTGAAGTTAAGTTCCCCATGAAAGTCAATCCCTATTCCAAGTCCTGTTTGAAGCAGAAGTTATCCGAGTTCCTTGATCCCGAAGAAGGATATGGACCTGCCCTAGCAATCTATTCAGCTCCTTATTTGTTGTTGGGGCTCGAGCTTCCTGTATGGCTTTAGCTCGCTTTTGACTGATTTCAATACCCTTCGAACTAGAAAGTAGAGTCAATTTCCAGGGGGTCAGCCATCAGGCACACTACCTGAAATCGATGTAGATTCGCAGCTTGCCATTTCATTGGTACTTCTTTTGAGATAGATGTTACGGAGCCCTTTGTTCTCCATCGTCTACCTTAGCTCTACCATCCCAAAGTATATAAGCAATTCCCTCTATGTATCCATAAGCCATTGAGAACCTACCTTGCTATAGTCACCCTACCTTTCTTTGTAAGGGGTCTGGGGAGGTCCTCCCTTTGAGTAGTAATCCCCTGTGATAGAGCTCTTGTGCTTTTTTAAGCCTAGCTATAGTTGTGAAGTATCTAGAGTCAATCAACGAAGCCAGAGCTTCAAGGCAGGCGATAGAGGAAGGGAGTTTCGGGAACAAAGCCCCCTTCTTATCGGAAAGCCCGCGTATTCTTATTCAAATGTCCATTGGAGCTTATCTTTTCTTCCCGCTATCTGGCTGTGTTCCCATTCGCCTATCGTCTTATTGTGTAAGATGTAATGGTTTAGCGGATGAAAGGTTCTCGCAAGGGCTTTAGCCTCTTGACAGCCAGGAGCCGGTCTCATTCCAATCTCCCATCTTCCGGGAAGCAAGAGCCTGTGAGACCGCAGGAAGAGCTCTGCTCAACGTCTAATCACCGTGTCAGCGGATCTATCTGGGATTGGTCCCTGCTACGTCATATAGCCTACAGGTTGGTTTGTTTCCAATAGCTTGTTGAACTTCTTTTGATACTGTGTAAGAGTCCCGGGCTGAATTGCCTTGTTGGTTGAGTTATGTTATCTCCTTCTTCTTAAGGATCGGTAAGTCTTTGACTAAGTTCCTCCGTATATGACACATTCGTCTAGTCATATTCATCCTCGTGTAACAGTACCCCGAAATCACTCCTCCTTTCTGTTTTTGCGTTCCTTCTGTCGGCTAAAGGTCCATTGCATTCCTAAAGTTAATATTGGAATCTTCCTTCATCTTTGATGTAAAATAGCGCGTCTATTAAATTACCTTTGCCAGCCTTCCAGTCTTAAGTAGTCCAATCCGTAATGAATCTCTTTGTCTTATATTCTCTTTCTCGTATTCGAAGTAGTAGAGCGAGCTTATTTTTCATTTAAGGGAATGGTCTTTCGCAAAAGAAGTGAGAATCTCCTTCCACCTTTGATTTGATGATAATCGTATCATCCTTCCCTTTCAGCCTAATCCGTTTAGCACGTAATCTGTAGTCCGATCGTCTGACATATGTAGTCCAGCTCCCTAATAGGAAGATATGAGCTCAGTCTATGTTGAGAGCAAGGGGTTTCCTATCTCCATGGCTCATCCTCCTTGGTCACCTAAGAAGAGAATGACTTCGTAAGAGACTCCAATCCAGAGAGAGATGGACACTCTCAAGAAGATAGGAGTATGTCATGGAGCGTAACGAAGGGGAAGTAAAGTGGGAGACAAGCCCAGACCCATGGAAACAAAGTGATAATTCCCGCTCCGACCAGGGTAGACAACACCTGAGTTAACACTACGCAACCGAACTTATCATGGGCCAGAACACCCCTATTGGGCGACAAAGTGGACCTTTACCCGAAGCGTAAAGCTGATTCTATGACGCTTCCAAGCCCACAAAGGCGAACGAAATAACGTATATAGAAATAGCTACTGAAGCAACAGTACAAAAACATGTCCGGTGATCCGACGGTGCCGGTGTTGGAGGGCTGGCTATTGAATCAGCTGCTAAGGGTAATCAGCAGTTCTTGGAATAAGGGATAGAATTCCATTCAAGAGTAGGTATTGAGGCTTTGGCGACGAAGAAAACTGAGAACTTATTAGAATAGGCCTTAAGCTAACTTAGATAAAGAGTCCACACTCCGGGCATCCGGTACAGCAAGCAGAATGGTAAACTGCTGCAAAGCACACAAAACGCACTAAAGCAGCAAAGTCAACTGCACACGTAACCTACCACTTAGACCTAGTAGTCCGGAAGAGAGCATCACTACTAGTCGGGAGTGGGACCGTTGAGGGCCCTTATGTATGTAGGTAGCTATGGGTTCGGAGCTGGAAGCAGGGCACCTTTCTTTGGACCTCTGAACACGGTGTGCCATCTTGCTTTCCTGCTTGATTGGCATGCATTGGAGGTCTTGTGAAATAGTCCGATTGATTGACTAATGGAAGGAAGCGAGCTCCTAATGCACAATTCTCGGGCATCGCACATTTCAGGCTTACCTGCTTACCCCAAGCCCGAGGGACCGGGGACGTCGCAACATGCGATGGGGTGGGAGAGAAACAACCCACTAACAAAAGAACATAAACAAAATACTCATGCATACACATAACATAAAGGGCAATTCTAGCCCTGTGGAAAGATAGGAAAAACTGTTGTTTCACATTTCCGGAAAGACCACCTATTTGTTCGTTTACCAGGTTCGGCACGAAATCATAAATAAGCTCTACCAAGGATTGCCAAGCATTGGGTACTGACTTTCCTCCTCCCTTTTTTGTAACAAAATGAACCAGCAGTAAGACCAAACTGAGAGTGAGCAGCATAAACAAAGAGGGATTTGTGAATGAGAAATACAAGTCACCTATCTTCATAGGAATAAAAGGGATTATCTCAAATTGTTCAAGAGGGCTGGGTATAGGAAACACCCCCGACTCTAAGTATAAGTCAAAGTCTAAGTAAAAAAAGTTCATCTTGACGGCGAGTTAAGTTAAAATTCCGCTTTGCTTTCTTTTAGCAAAGACTTGTTGTAATGTAAATCAATCGCCGGTTGGGTTTACCAACCAAGAAAGACATGGTACTTTTGGGAACTCAGGGATTGAGCTGCGCTAAACTTGATTTACTCGCTTGCCTTGATATTGAGACAATCTTTCTTTCTATACATACGTAATTTCCTCGTCACGACAATGAAACATGCCGGCCCTAAAATCCGGAAAAGCGGAGGGCCGCTCCCACGTCTGAGCAATCGAGGCCGGTCACTCAGAAAATAGAACGTTAGCCCAAAAGCTCGACTATAGGGTTCAAACTCGCATCAGATCCCGTAAGAAATATGCGGAGTTGTGAGTTCCGGTGTTCCTTATTTTAAGATATTACCACGCACGCGGGGTCTTATATATATGTAAGTCCTTTGTTTATATATAAGGGTCTTTAACGTGATGCCCAATGCCACGGACTGCAGATTTGTCCATCCAAAAGCTCCTTATTTCTTGCAGAACCTCTTGCTAGCAGCCTTCCAGGTCACGAATCGCCTCTTTGCTCTTAAGGAACTTTCAAAGGAAACGAAAAACGAAGACTTTCTCGAAACATCCTATCTTTTTATATGATATTTGGCTTGTTAGGACAGCCCGCATGAAATCGGGTCGGATGCCTGTCCCCTCTTCTCAACAGAATCCGAGAGACAAGAAAGAATCGAAAGCAGTCCTTTTAGCAAAGTCTTCTTCATTGCATTGGGTGCCGACCCCAATCCCTAGCTAGCGGAAATCCAAGCAAGCCTCACCTGTCCCATGTTGGGGATCCTATTCTGCTTGTGGATATCTAATGCTAGAAGGCTTAATCCTTAATAGCCATAGAGTGGCTTACCCTTAAATACATCCATGCAAACCCCGTCTGTCTTCTTTTAATGAATGCCCTAGGCCTTCTTCACTAGCGCAACCCTCCCTAACAGCCTATGAATGTGCTGTGGAATCCCGTTCGTATTCTTCCTCAAATATGTAACTTTTCCTTTATCTGATTGCAACCTATTGATCGGATTTACTGTGCGCGGATATCTTAACTAATGATTCCACCTCCTACTCCTTCCCCGGCACACAAAAAGAGTGCTAAAGTCGGAAATCACTCTCTGTCCAAAGTATGGAGCTTTTTTAGCTCTAAAGGTGCGAAGCGATAAAACTTCTCCCAATAGGAATGTGAAGGAGAGAATAATATTATTATATAATAACATAACTAAGATCTAGGAGAGAAAGAAAGTCTTACAGATTTTTAGATATACTTACTTTTTCGTTTCATATTTGAAAGTCTGAAATGAATGGAAAAAAGCATGCATGGTCAAACTACCAGAAGAGGGCCCTTCATGGCAGTTGGTAGTCGGCAACCAGTCTTCTTTCTTTAAATAAAAGGCTAAGCTAAGGGCAGAGACCTTTTTTATTTGATAATAGCAAGTCTAGTCCAGGTTTAGGAGCACATCCCCGGTAGCAAAGGAAGAAGGAAAAAGTGCGGCAGCTTTAGCTGCTTGTAGAACATTGTCTGAAGAGCTCACTGAAATAAGGTTTCCAGCTCCTAGGATCGATCCTTGCATTCAAATAGGGGAGCTCTCAAGCTCGATATTTTATTTCTGATACCAGCACACAAAGATCTTCCCTATGAACAGGAGGCAAGATTTCCGCAGCTCCGAACTTTGACCACGAAACAGAGAACAAGGATGAAAAGAAGCTTTCTTCACTTTGACGGTCGACGGTCCTAGTGTGAGTGGATGCGTAGTTTGAAAGTATTTCCACCTGAACCAGGGTCGTGCTGAACCTTTTTCTGGGGAGGTCCACATGGACTTAGAATGAGGAAGTAAAGCATCGAATTCCATGTGTTCAGCATGGATTTCAAGATGAGGAATAGCACAAAAAAAAGAGGAAGCGTCCGGCATTAGAGATGGCTTCAGACTCGACCTGAAAGGTGCCAGTTACATCTATTGGACCAGACGGAAATACAAGCTGTCTTGTAGCATGCATGGGTTCGACGTATTCTTTTGCTTGAATTCGACTAGATCCCTTCCCGCCTAGTAGTTTTCACAGGTAGGCTACCGGGGAAACTCGGTGGAGCCGTGGTTCTTTGTCTCTTTGGCCGGCCGCCCTTAGTTGGTTGGCGCCCTAGTCGACCTCTTCTCTTTATCCATTCCACTTTCTGTAAACCCCTGACTCTGTGTCTCGCGCTTTTCAGCCTGAATTCCATTCCCGTAATTATTATATTAAACTACATACATCAATAAAAAAAATAGTATAGTAATCGAAGATAAGATAGAGTCTTACTTACTAGTGGCCCTTTCGGGGACTCTTGGGTGAGACTGGAAAGCCAGACTGATTATACCCTTCCCTTCGTGCCCCTCACCCGAGGTCACCAGTTGTCCATTCAATCCGATCGGGGAATAAGCCAAAGGACAGCCAAGACCATCCTTCCGAGGTTTAGGTTCAAGGGTTGATTCGAAGACGCATCTCCTCTCTTCGGGAAGCTAACAAATAAAGAAAGCTTTTGGCCTCCTTGCCTCTGTATGAGCCTTTTCGCTAATATGCTCGGAAAGTCATGCATGGTTCCTTGCTTGTGGAGTTCCTTCTTGGATTGAGGGAGTACGGAACCAAGCCCGATGTTCTCTCCCATTAAGTAAAGCAATTTCGAAATTCATTCAAGGCTTGCTTTTATTTTAGAGCAATGAAGCTGAAAGATGAATTGAGAAGATCCAGAGCGAACTAATGAGTTTGAGTTCATGAGGTTTAGAAGCTAAATTGCACGAGCATTAGAGTTGCTAGGATTTGATACGAGTGAGACGAAGACTCGATGGTTCTTACAGACCAATCTCGACAAATAACATAAATAGGACAGTAACGAATACGAATTCATTCAATTAGAAATTCTTTGTCTCTCGACTTATAATTATTTAGAATGGATGCACAGAATCCACTGCTATTGAATCCTATCTTTGAAAGAAGGAAGAGGCATATGCCAAAGAAGAACGTACTATAGGAGGAAGGAAGCCAGGGACACGTGCAGACGCTTTTTCTTACCGGAGAAGAGGATTTTCGGCATATGAGTCTTACTCGGACATGAAACAGAATCAGTTTTGTCCGTGAGTGGGAGCAAATCCGCACCTGAAAGCAGGAAAGATCCAATTCCATGTGTTGCGAAAGAATAAAGAATGGAAAGACGGAAAGCTACTCTTCTTACCGAATAACCCCTCACCTTGACTTCAAGCAGGATTGAATCAATCAAGGGGACTCAGCTGCACATTCATATGAGTAAGCTCCTTCTTTAAGTTAAGGCCCAAATGCCATGATCAGAAAAGGAAGTAGAATAAGGGAAGGTGCCAAGTCTTTTATCTCCTTTGGGAGTCTCTCGTCCTGGGACTTTTCTTGTCTGTCACTTGAATTAGGTTCGTTCCAGTAGCTTGCCATGGTTCCTTTGAGGAGGGGTGTTTACAAGGGTTTTGGAATGCGTGCAAGAATGTTGTGGTAGACGAGAGGGAACCCGAAAATGCAGATGTAACCCTAGACTGTGAGTCCAGGTGATTTGACCCTTCGTAAAGATTTGATTCGAGGCTGACCTGCTCCAAATGCTGATTCTGCACAGGTGTCCTCGTTTTATCTGAGGATTGGATTTGTCTCGCTCCTCTTTCCGGACGAGCTGAGATAGATGCTCTTTCTGGTCTTCGTTTTAGGGTTCCAAACCTGACTCTAACAAGTAAGTAAACTACCTTGATTGGGAATAAATTCATGGAATAAAACCAACGGCAACTTCCACGGAGCCATCTCTATATGCGCCTATCAGTGAGCTGATTGCTCTCCAGGGCCTTTATCGAAAAGCTTCATCGCTCGGATTTGTGCTGTGGCTGTAGCCCCGAAACAGAGTAATAAGGAGGCTGAGATGAGAAAAGAGAGACCTCACGAAACCAGTACGGCATAAGCCATAGGTCCGTCCTAACTAACGATATGGAAAATAGGCCTGCCTTGGCCTTTTCTTCCTTGAGGACCAAACCGATCTTCGAAGTTGAAACCCGAAAGTTAAGTTTGCTTTGCTAGGTAGCTTTTCCTATGGAGAGGTGAACCCAAGTCTTTGATCAATACAAGAGTTAGCTAGGCCACTTTTCCGAATGATAGAAAGAGTCGCTTAACGCTATGCTCATAACAGAGAACCGAGCCCCAACTCCGGTAAAGGAATCGGATAGCAAGATGCAGTTTCTGTGATCATTCTATGAATCTCAATCTCGATAGAGAAATCTCGATAAGAAAGAGCTTTCTCCTGGGAATAAGAAGAAGTTTTCTCTTTTTCTTCGAGGTAACTAAATCGTATGAGAGAGAAAGAATAAGAAGCAAGGGATGAAGGGGAAGAGATCTTTCACTATTAGCATATGTAGCTGGACCCTTATCCTAAGTATGAGTTGAGAGGATCACAGGGATCAAAACCTATACTCTTCTGCCTGTCCGTCCTGATTCCAAGCTTTTAAGCCTTCTCTCGTCTGTCCTATTAGAGGCACTTTTCTGCTATGATATTCCCAGTAGTTCAAGAGTTTTAGCCCTTTCATTCCTACTTGGGTTACGCCCTGTCTATCTAATTGTAAGGTTATACCTTAGAAAGGTTGCTATAGGGTCTAAGTAGTGGTATTCAGTTCTAGAGTCCCTAAAAGGCTAAAGGACCCCTGTCTATAGCTAGTTACCTTTCAACAACACCAGAAATTCCACATCCACCGGTAAATCCGCATCTAGCTAGATTCAAGTTATCTCAATAGTGCATATTAGGTTAATCAGTTGACTTCCTTACTATTCTATTCTTCGTATCGAGAAAGATAACTCTTATAGTCTTCTTAGGCTCTGGTGCAAGCTTCGCTATTTAATGAATTCCTGTTGATTGATTTCACTACTTTCAAAGGATCTGGGTGAGCCTCATATGTCATTGGCATTGAGATTTACATGGATATCTTCGGATCCCTTTCGATTCTGAGTGGGCGTGCGACTAAGTTCCAAGGAGAAGATCCTGTCTAAGGTACGAACTGAGACATCAGTACGAGACGGCGGACATCGACGGCTGTAAATCGGTTAGCTTCCGAACAGCAGTGAAGGGCCCAGCAGCTAAAGCAGTTGATCCAAGCTTCTTATATCTCTGGCTATCTTAACCCTATTCAAAACATATCTTTCATTCATAAAGAGCAGTACAGTACGAAGGTTTCTTTAGAGTAAGGCTAGGATAACATGCATATAGCACAAAAAATGACATAAGGACTATTAATGATTCTTGATACTCTCTTCCCTTAGAATGGGCGGCTGTTTTGTATGTAAGAATACTCTTAAGAGGGGTTGTGCATATGCTCTCTCTACAGCCACTCTTAAGCCATCAGGAAAGGAAGAAGCTGATTCTAGGTCAACTATCCATTGGGAGTGCCCTATAAGTCAGTAGGAGTTCTAAGCGAATCTCATAGAGCTATTGGGAGTTCTCTGCCATCTTATATATTAATTATTCCCTGCGAGTCCAGTTGAAGTAGCAGTAGAAGTAGTTGTCCCAATTGTGGGAGTATCCGTACGAGAGAGGGCTTTAGCGAATTGTTAAATACATTCTTTTCTCTAAGAAGATACAGCGTGCTCGTGTTATGAGAGATTTATTATCCAGCTGGCAACAGCCTACGATGGCTATTCTATTTGCCGGCCTTTCTATGAGCAACTTGTCCTCTAGTCACACGTGCAACCACAGCCTCTTGTCTCATCATGAGCTCGCACCAAGTGAAAACACAGGGATTTAGGGTAGTCTAGTCCTCTGGTTCTTTCTAGGCATCTCTCCAATGCCAGCTTTGTTTATAGATCGAAGAGTTGCTCTCCATGCAGGTTGCTCTATTCGCCTATTGTGTCGGCTGTAGGGGGTTCTTAGGGACCACCACAAGTCTTCCAGCCGTTCTAGCTATCCTCGTGCTGATTTGATTAAATCATTTAACTTCCCCATGGCGAATACCTATTCGTGGAAGAGTTGTTGTGGATCTAGTCCATGAAAGACCTCTCACTGGCTGTCTTGCCCACAGGATTTCTTAACCTAGTTTGCAGGAACTTGATGTTAAGTAAACTCCAAAGATAACTTTTAAATTGCCTTAGCTTATCAATTCGGTTAGCAACTGCCATCTAAAGAACTTCACAGTATTGGTCTAACTGGCTTTAAGCTGAGCTTCTTCTGCAACTGGCTGATCGGATGGGGAAGGACTTTTGTTTAACTTAAAGACTGACCGCTAGAATGAAAAGAGGCTTGCTCAGGACTTGAGGACAAGGAATGCCCTTTCTTTGCCACGTGAATCAGACTTGCTTTATCTCAAAAGCTATTACCAATGTCACTATTTTGATTAGGTTCAGGAAGCAGTGGCACTTCTGACTTGACTGTTGATGAGGACGACGCAAGCATTGATGCATCGAATGCTAGTCTTTTGCCCCAGTTAGCACTTTCCTGAACCGTCTTGTCGGAGGTATCTTTGTAACAAACAGGTTCTACCACCTGGCTTAGTTTAGCTGATGACATAGACTTCAGCTGCTGTCTCTTCCTTGATTAACAGTACTCGGACTCGGGTTCCTGGACTGTGAAGGTCAGCTTCAGGTCAAATAGATTCCTTATTTTCTTTTAATAAGATAATTTTTTTATTACATACCTCAACCTCACTCAAGGGATAGAAAAGGGCGATGAGAGCTCAGTGGACTCGTCGCTCAGCTTTAGGCCTTATTAGCTTCGCAAAGCTAGGATTGATTTACATTCTAAGTTAGGCGGGATGGTGCCCTTCCTTGGTATACTACCGGGAACTGCTGTGAAACCTTCGATCGCTCTAGCTACAACCGGCTTAACTGCTTGGGAAAGCTGATACGACTTCTGAGTCGAAAGCAAGGATTGACTGGATGGGATCGGCCCTAGTACCGAGAACAACGAAAGGGGGAACTACACCGTCCGCCCACTAATTTCACTGACTTTCCTGAGTCATCGTTTGCTAGTACCAGAGTTGGATGCTTACTTAGCTTTCTTTCCTTATTTCTTCTTGCCCCTAGTCTCTTTGCCTCCTCAAAGGAAAACCATAGCATCATGGAAGACTTTTCTATATATCTTCTTCCCATCGGTCCAAGGCGTCTATTCGGTCTGTGTGTGCTTGCCGGTCTAGCCTCAGTCCCGTGGCGTGGTCTTGCATTCTTCTAATCCGCATGTCCGTCCAGTCGATCAGTTGATAGTCTAAGCGAGGGTAAGAGTTCTAGTCTCATCCCCGTATTGTCCACGCCTATTGGCAACAGTGGTCACAGGGTGTACTCTGGCATACATAAGTTCATATCCCGAAGATAGTCATTTCAGTCTGTTGGGCCCGTTTTATAGAAGTGACGGAAGCCCGAGCAGTATATTTCACTCTTCTGTAGAGTTTGTTTACCGATCACAGTTTCAGCATTGCACCTCACTAGGACAGCTTTCTTCCCTTAGAGTCCTTCTAGCGGGTCTTAGTGCCTTCCTATCTTCCACAAGATAAGATCTTACCTTCAAATACATACTGAATATTCATAGTGAATCTTTCCTAAAGCCTGGCTTTGAGCCTTTTGCCTGCTTCTGCTTGTTATTCTCCCTCTTCAAGTGTCCTAAGACTAGTTCATTTGTAACTAATATCCGGACTCCGAATATCTATTGTCGGAGAATAAGCCGATAGAATATCCTGAGGAGAAGAATCGGATAGGGAGTGAGGTAGCAGCGATCCAAGCAAGATAGTCTGGAGCAAGTGCAAAGAGAATACCTCTGCTCTTAGCTAAGGCTAGTCACCTCAAGTCTTTGTATGGACAATTTCTATTGTTGTAGAGGTACTTTCTCTGGGTTCTTCCCCGGCCCGGGGGTCCAACCATCTTACTAGCTCGTACTTCCTTGATCCCTTTTGGCTTGAGCAAAGGACTTTCACGAGAAGAAGGCTTCCGTTAATGGGTTAATGTATGTATATGTCGTGGTGAACGGTTAAAACCCGAGAAAGACAAAGACAGGCTTTTGATCAATTTCACCAGCTGTAGGACTGGAGCTGATTTCAGTAAGTCTCGTACTATTGAGCAGTTCTGGAACAATTTCTACAGTCAGCTGTCGGGGATTGCTAAGTCTTTAACTTCGGGTTCTAATGTTGGTCAGTATCACGATGATGTTATAAGGTTGTTGTTGGATTCAAAGCTGAAAAGACAAGGTATTGGGTTTACCAAGACAGAGTTGATTGATTTACAGAACCATATTGAAGATCTGACATTAGCTATTCGAGTATAATCATAGGAAAGAAAGCCGATTGCAACTTTATTGCCTTGGGGCATCGCATTCTGGATAACGTAATAAAAAGTATTTCTCTACTCTCTTCAGTCTGGTTTGCTTTAGAAGTAAGCAAGCAAAGACAAGTGGTAGGCCTATATATATGGAGATAGTTCGTTAGTATGTCCGTTTTTTCCTTAGTCAAAGGGCGTGTTAAAAGAAGCTTCTAGGTCAGTGGTTATTAGCATGCAAAAATATAAGCTAAAGCTATAAAAGGGATGCGCTTTCGCGCTAGTCGCTCATCCGTAGCTTGGTCTTTACGCATGCCAAAAAAGCCATTCTTTGGGACAAAGGATATATCCTAATTATCTAGAGGACGTAGCTGGCGCACAAGACGAAGGAGGACAGAAGGGGTTCGGGGGAGGAGCTCTCGGCACATAGTCAGTCGGCATGGTCTTGAATGACCCATAGGCTTTGGGCTTGGCTGCTTGAAAGACGCAGATTGGGAAGTTGGCTATGGTCCGTCGTGCATTGTGCAGACGACTGATGGCTTACGTTGCCAAGAGGGCATTGTGAGACAAAGGAAAGGGCTGAAAAGGATGGTGCCCAGGATCTCACTATTACCTATGCATGTGCAAGAATGCTATACGGTAGAGGTCGATGTGTCATTGGGACACTTAGCGTGGTAGACCGGGTTAGAGTGCTGTTACCACTCATACGGAAGAAATGCCATGCTGCTCTCTTGTGGCAATTGAAGTGGAACTTCACTTCAAGGGGATGTGATGTCTGGTGTGGCGAACCGTCATCACTACTGCAGGAGAGAGCTGCAATGAGACTCGCAGCGGAAGTCGAGTTAGACGACCGCGTCCTGTTGCGTTCACGGGCGAAGACAGGACTCAAGCTTCGTAGTTAGGGCAAAGTACTGGCATGCTGCTATTGGTAGACTGATGAAGTCACAAAGGCTGAATTGGAAAAAGTCGGATACCTTCATACATAAGGGTTTGGCATGAGTTAGCTGGAGACTCTGTGACGGCTCACTGGTTGGTGAGAACGCTGGACTACGACTTCCTCTCGCAGCATAATTCACTAAAATTAGTTGTAGCAGCTTCGGAATCTATTGATTTTGCACCTTCTAAGATCTAGCTGGATACGATATGTGGTGGCCCCCATTTAAGGCTAAAGACGTAGCTTCGTTCACAGAGTCTGTTGAGATCTGTCCTACTGGAATTTACCGGGATCCGATATCATCTTATGTGAAAGAAGCCCGCATACCCACCCTTCTCTACAACCTTTTCGGCTAAGGCGTTAAGTTTTTCCCTTATACGGGACAACTTTTTGTCCACGGCCCGTAAGAGCCGCTCGTCCGGGTCGCCGGTCCAACAATCGTTGGGGCCAGCAGCATAGGCTATTAGCGGACGACGAGTCAAAAGCTCCTGCTCAAGCAGTTCAATCCAATTGAATTGAGTACCTACGACTGTGGAATGCTTCTTATATGTTCGTAAAATAGGAACTCAAAGTAAAAACTAGACTTTGTCTTGCACACTGACTTCAATCGTATAGAGATTTCCCACTGTCTGTGTCGATACCAGAAACTACGACTGAAACCTACACCGCTAACGAAGTTAAAGTGCCTACTTTCTATGTCCGGAGACGCTTACTGCACTGCTTCTTCTGTCAAGACAGGCAGGCGGTTATCAGGATGTAGTCAAGGAGGTGAAGGAGTGGAAAGGGGCAAGGCCAATGAACCAGCATCTAATTGAATGGATTCTTGATAACCCGCTTCGCCTTAACCAACCCATCCTACATGAATCAAGAAAGACAGTGGCACTGACCATCTTGATGGAGTAGAAAGAAGAATTACTACTAGGCCTGAAGGGAAGCCTAAGAGAATGGGCTACTTATCATACAAGAATCTTACTAGATCGACTACTGACTCGACGGACAAGGAAAGTCAAAGCTGATACGACTAAAAAATAGAGCAATGGTCCGGTCCGAAGAAATCATGAGAGCTACGCTTTTCTAGCTTGCTTAAATTAGCTCGGGACCGAAGAAATGAAGCACTAAGGACTCCGCACAGGCAAAAGAAAAGCAAGGGAAGTATCAGATTAAGCAAACACTCAAACTATCTTAGATGGGCTTGCCTTTGATTCTGATGTCTTTCAAGCTGATTGATAGTGATATGATTTTTCTAGGAAGAAAGTCTTACTCTAAAGTATAAAGTAAGTAAATTCTATAGGAGAAGAAAAATAAACTAGGATCTCCGGCTGATAAGAAACTTCAACCCCAGCGAATGGCAAAACAACAGCAACTGGTTCGTAGGAGGCTCCCACTATACATATGTAGTTTGTAGGAAGGATAGGATGGCATCAAGACTGCTCGTATGGAGACTTTTTCTCAATTGTAGGAACCTCCGGGAATGTCTTAGTCCTAGTACTTACTGTTAGGAGAATAGCCCTTCGATCCTTATATTTGTGATTATTGTTTGTTTGATAGTTCGGCTAGCTTGCTGAACCAGTAGAAAAAGATTCGATTCTTCGAACGTACTGATATATAGAGTAGTTAGTATAACGCAGAATCGAGTACTTACTTATAGTAGAATAATAATAATCTACTGTACTTTTTTCAAGGAAAAATATTGTATAGTAATGATGCCGAATCCGTTAGGTTGAGTTAGTAAAGGAGCATCCGTTAGTACTGATAGAATCGTTCTAGCCTCAACAGGGGAATTACTTTTCAAGTAAACTGACTACTATTCTTACTTCTAGAACCAGGATATGCTTATTCACTAGTTGCTGGAAGGGTAGAACGTAGGGCAGTGTTGGCTCATCTTTCACTTCCGGACTCTAGCTTTCGAAAACCTTCCTCACCTATAGCACCTGGCTTAGCTTTAAGCCAATCCCGGTGGACTTCCTTATCCTTATTCTAGAACCTTCACCTGGGAGTCAGAATCTTCCGTACTTCGTCCTTAGTTAGCCTTTGTTTGTCTCATTTCCCCTTCCTCACTTTAGCTCTAGGGAATGACTCCTACTCCTCCTGCTACTGAACTATACCTCAAAATTTAAAGAAAAAACTCTAGCTCAGCTCGGGGTTAGGCTTATGTGTCCTACCTTGCCATAATAAATATTGACAACATCTTCGGACCTTGGCCTTGAAGTCGAGTTACTCTCGTGCCCAAACTCCAAAGACTCAGAAAAGGACTAAACTCCGCTACTTGTCTCAGCATCTGCTTCGTTCGGTCTTGCTGCTACTTTTTCAGAGGGATCCCCAAAGTAATATACTTATATGCCCTCCCATATTGGTATCCCATGTCTGATTCTCCTTCTCCCTCCAGATTCTATTTCTGTGGAATCTCTGTTTGAACACCATTCCAGTTCCAGATACCTGGTTTTAGTTCACAGCCCCACCTTTCAGTTGAAGTTAAGTTAGCTTCCCCTCCCATTGAAAATAATTTATTTATTCTTCAGTCAACAAAGCTTTTTCTTATTCCTTCCCCGATAAAACCTTCTCTGAGCCAACAGCCCGATCCATCTTAGTTCGATTAGGAAGTCCACGCACAACGAGAGCGAAGTCATGCGAACTCTGAACAGAAGGAGCAGCTGCATTTGTTCCGTTGGGGAAGGCTTCAAAGATCAAAGGAAAATAAAATAAAGTAAGAAGTCTAAAAATAGACAAGAGCGCATTCGATCGTATATTCATAGTTGGCATCAGTCTCTTAAAAAGAATAAGCTCGAGAAGGGGAATCTGTGGGACTTATATCCGTAGCAGCTCTTACAGTTAGAAAGGGAACGGAATCCCTATCCGCTGTGAGAGTAGACGGTGCTAGTGAATCTAGCTAGGTCCCTAAGTCTCGCCTTATTAGTCTAGGTAACTTTATTCGCTCACTGTAATGGTAAGGCTAATAATCAGACTTTCTGTTTCCTGGCTTCGCTCGAGATCTCCGAACCTTCGCTCTGCTCTTGCTTGCAACTATATGGTATTCCAAAGCCGTAAGAATTACTTGTAATTAATTCAAAAGCTTACGTAATTGCTAAGTTGCTAAGTCTTCCATCCTCTCCTTTACAGTCGAGAACTACGTACCTCTAAGATGGAAATAAATAAAACAAAAAGTCTGACCTAGGGGACTGCTACCTACTAAGCCGAGCCTGCAGTTGCACAAACTTCTACCATACTTCTGCAACTTAAATTAATTACGCAGTGGAACCTGTCGAGGCTGGTCAAGATCAATAGGCCAATATTCCTTCTGTTTGTGTAAATTGACCCAATCTATGGAGTTCTTTTTCCCTCCGGCGGGGCTGTTAGAGTCCGTCCCTGATCTCAACTAGCACTAGCCTTCGTGTTAATAAGTGTAACTGAACTAGAGCTAAAGGCACGTAGTTACTCGAGCTAAGCTATAGGGTCTATGTTAATAGAGCTCGACTGTAAGTAAAGGAGAGGAAGATACTTTATCTCCAGCTCAATCACCAGCACGTAAATAGAAGATATTCCACTTCTATGCTCTATTTCTATTTCTTGTTTACTCCGTTCCACTCGCTTGTGAGCTCGTTTGGGAAGCTAGATCATTCAACATGCTTTCTTAGCTGGAAATAGAATGATACTGATTATCTTATTATTACAGCTTAAGTGCATTTTATATATAAGATAGAATCTCATGCATGCTTGTAAGTTAGGTTACTCTAAAGGATTTTCTTAGGTGCTAGAAGCTGCTTGAGGACTTGCTAACCTTACTCTTCCTTATCCAGTGAAAGATTAATTTTTTGAGTTAGATCGAGTGGAATCTTTCCGAGAAGAGGTGCCAATCCAGGCTAACTAGTATGAGTTCATACCCGCCTTTCCCTGCTTTGAGCTTGAACGTGGCACTAAAGCTGAGCTCATGAAAGAGACTTCAGGTTATAAAAAGATTTCCTTCCTTTAAGGCTAGCTCATTTCCCGATTCGAGGACTTATTACTACTTAATTCTTGCAAGCCCACACCTTCCTTAGAAGAGAAGCAAGAAGAGAAGAGACAGTCTGACTATCTCTTGTGCCAGAATTCAGGCTCAAGGCCACTTAACGAGACGAAAAGAAAGAGATTCATCTCACTCCCTCGCCTGAGATGCAAGCTCTATTAAGCCCCCACTTTTCTTTCTATATTTTAGATAATACTAGCCAAAAGGGGACATTTAGAGGCGGTTAAGAGACTTCCGCTGGTGGAATGAATGCTGCTCTTGTTCTTTCAAGGGGCGCTCATTAAGCTAAGCAGCCTTCCTTGGGCCTACCTTTGGGATAGATTCCCTCAACAGAAACCTTCAATGCGAGAAAGCCAGCAGTTTAGGTTCTGAGCTAAGCATTCGTGAAGCCAATCCCTTCTGGTTTCATCCCCGCTCTTCCCGTCTTTACAAGTCAACAATAGCTTTTTCTTTCCTATTAGTAAGTAAAATCTGGCTGTTCTGTTATCCCAGCCTTGCATTCATCTGGTGATAAATTACCTTATTAATTCCCTCTTTTAAGATAAAAAGAACTACTACCACCGGGATTCTATTACCATAGATAGGCGCTGCAAGCTCGCTTCCCACATTTTATTCTCTGCTTTCCTTCTGAATGAGAAGCTCCTTTGGAACAACAAGAAGATCCCCGCGAGATGGTCTTACCTTCGCGCTCACTTGGCAGACTGTCTCCTTAGAGATGGCTTCATACTCGACCTGGAAGAGGGAGCATGAATTCAATCCATCCCGGGGCGACAAAAGCTTTATTCAAACTATCTCTTTTATCACGAATTGGTTCAAATCCAATTCGTGAGATAGATGGCAGTGATCTATAATAGGAAGAATTCTTCTGCAGCTGATCCAGCGGTAAAAGATTATCTTTCAACCGAGGGGCATTAGTCAATCAATGAAAAGGAAGAAGTTGTTTAGTTCAAGAAGTAGTTTGGCTTCCCTTCCCGAATGTTGGTTTGGAGTTGACCCAGTAGCAGGAGTTGAACACAGCGGATATTGATCCGCTGCTACATCCGCTGAAAGATCTGTTGCCTGTTCTGATCGATGGGGATAGGCATGAAGGCCAATCATTCCGGTTATCTGAGTTTCCCTCGACAATGCCGGAGATGTTCTCAGATGCTCTTAGATCGGGGGTTGAGGTGGCATATCATAAGGAGTAGCCAGTTTCGATAAAACCGAAGCTAAGGAGAAAGATAACTACTCGACTAAGAAGTCAGTGTTGGAGGGGGACTAATCCCTCTCTTCTAGCCAATACCAGGGAATTTCTAACCAATTCAATTAATAAGCTAAAGAGAAGTTACAGAAGTACGGAAGTGACAGAGAAGTCAACCTTCTTTGCCAAGGGACTAAACTATCTGCTCTATCTGATACTGAACTAGATGCCGCAAAAGCCCCAACTCTGGCTCAAGAAAAGAAGGGGTATCCATGAGATGAGTGCCCGTAAGTCGTAACGTTGAGTTACGGATGTGCTCCCATCTCTTTCTTTAGGGGCGGTGGAAGCTCGACTAGGAAGGTTTGGAGGTAAAGAGAATAATAGATCGACTTAGAGCGGTAAGCTTATTCTCTGGTTTCAATATCAAGAGTGTTACGCAAACAAATAAGGGATATACACTTGGGTACGAGACCGACTAAACGGATTGGAAATGCAGCTCAGTCAAGAAAGAGATTCGGGTTAGGCGGAAATGGCATATCCAGGGCACGGCGCAGAGGATGTTCCGGTATTGTAAAAATAAGATAGGAACGGGAGTGAAAGAATGCATTGGAGTAAGTTACAATTGACATTGAAGAAGAACTTGAAGACTAGGCGCCAAAGACAAGGGCTCTTTCTCTAGTAGTGGACTAATCTTGATATTCCTAAAGCTGTAAGCGAAAGAAGAGGTTAGAACCAGCTCCACCGGCTAAAGGGACATGGACTCTTCAGAAGGCTCAGGTTTAATAACAGAATCTGAATCAGTAGCTTTAGGTATAGGGATTCCGGTTCTAACTAAACAATAAGGTAATGGGGTAGACCAATTCAACAAGATTCGAAGATGCTCTAGGTAGAGGTTCGAAGAGACTGAGCCAAGTAAAGATAAATTTCTTGTCTGGGCAAAGAAAGCTGGGAAGGCATAGAGTTGCCCCCAAGATGAAAGGGGATTGGTGGCATCGGTGCCCTTCATTCATTGGATATAACCCTCGAGCTCTAACCCAAAGTTCTGCCCTCGACCTTTAACGACGGGACAACAAACAAAGGACATTTAACCGAAGAGCTCTAGACCAATAGACCCAAGCAGAGCTAAAGAGCTGGCTAAATACAGATCGGTACAAGTCCTACAAGTAGCCGCCCTTTCTAGCTAGCTCCAATGCGGATAACGAAAAGAGAACAAGGACTAATAGACCAGTAGACCAATAGGCCAAGTTACACGGCTAAAAGGAAAGCGCTCGGCTCGCTCCAAGCATTCCGCTCTATAGTTATCTTGAATACTTCCACCTATCAGCCTGTGACCCTCCTCTCGTATTAAGAATAAGAAGTAGAGCTCAATCCCATCTTCTAAGTCGAGTGACTCCGCTCCGTTCCAGTGATGTTTAGCCGCGATAGATATGTAGCTCGGGGCCTTCTTGCAGGTCTTATCGTACCACTTGCTCTCAATCCCGTAATGCCCTTCCTTGTTATAGAAGCCTTTTAATTTCAAGTGCGGGCTAGCCGCCTATTCCCATTGGCTTTCAAGCGTTTTATTTTAGTACCCTAACGATAAGCTAGGACCAAACTAAACTGACCCACGCACGCCCCTGAGTCTTAGGCCCTTTCATTAGAAAGAAAGCCTGTAAGGGAAAGGCCCACAAAAGCTCAGTTTCAATTGAGTCTAAGTGAATACACTACGCCATATAGTTCGGGATAAGAAAGCGTCTTACCAGCGTTAGGAGGAAAGAGTTGTGAAAGAAGAAAGCTGTACATGAAGGTACGGTATCCGCTGTTGGTGTTATAGAAGTGGCGGTCTTGAATAACCAACCGGTGCTATTTCTGTTACTGTAAGAGCTGTTGAGTAAATAGAAGCTCTGGTCCTATCCTGTTGATGACGAATAAGAGTTTTTGCTATAGCCTTCATGTGCTGATACCAACTAGTATCATATAGTTGAGTGAAAGCTAGATATGCCTTGCATTCCGGAAGTTCTCGCTTACCGAGCCACGCGAAGAGTACCAGACCGGTGCTTGTACGTCTGCCCATTCCAGGGTCGATAGAGTCTACGAACGGAGTGAACCAAGTCAAATGAATTGTTTTTCGAGTTTGGCCTTTCCTCTGCCCAGAAAGTAGCAGGCCTCACGGTGGCTGCTAATCAACGAGTGGCTAGTTTGTTCGGTAACTTCGGGTACCTACTTCTCCGGTTTCCGCATAGAAGTCCGTCATCCTTGAAGTTTATAACATATACAACCTATTCTTCCTATCAAACAGCGGTTTAGTTTCGGGGGGGCGGGCTCTTCTAGCATCAGCATGGATTGACCAGAGACTGGGAGTAGTCGTCATCTTTGTCCATAGTAGTCATCCAGCCAGCGGAAAGACCACTTAGCGCAGGAAATCGAGCACAGCTTTCGCAGCTTGGCACGTTTATTGGGAGACTGAAAGAGGGATTTGATTACGGAAAGATGGTTATGGAAGCCTATCATGACATCGTTTATCGCGGTTCATGTGTGGCTGCTCGCTCTTGCCTTTCCTTGTCCAACAGCTATAAGCGGCATTGCTTAGCTTAGCATAACAGCTAGCATCAAACTACCAATCAATAAAGAAAGCACCTTCATGGACTGAGAACGGGGAAGCCCCTCTTCTTTTCTTGGAGTTGCGCTTTCAAGAGCGCTATAAAGACTATTCATTCCCTGAAGTAACGATCTTAATGGCTTTGAAGCCGCTAGGGATGAATCTAGGACAAATATTCTTGGTCAGCTCTCTCGTCTTTCACTGCTAGGTCAGCTAGCCTAGTTCGTAGTTGCTGGTGGGAACGTTAAATACTGCCTTCGATCCGTTGACCCGGGCCGGGCAACCTCGTCCCTCATCGCTTGTTAGAGAGCTATAACTTCACCGGTGAGATTGCCAGCCAGGGGAGATCTATTTGATTGGGAAGTTCTTAGCGGATATCGTGCAATCCGCAAATCGCATGTGTTAAGTATGGCATTTCACCGATGCTTCGATCACTTCCTATAGATACCGCCTAGCTTGAAAGAGAAAGAGATCACAGGCATGTGGTGAAGCATACCGAGAGAAAGAGCAGTGAAATAAACCATATCGAGCACTGGTCTCACTCTACAAGTTCAGTTCGATGAGCTCCTAGCGGACCTGTGCCTACTATCTACTTAGTGTGTGTGCTAGGGCAAGCTGAGCAGTTAGTTCTCACTGTGTCCGGTGACCAACAAAGCTTGTGGACTACTACTGGGACGAACTCTTCTACATACTGGTGGGACTATTCACTGACTAACTGATTCGGGGAACGAAGAAGGCCCGATATCTACCTACATCTACAGTCGTAGAAGATAGCGACTTGATTGTACTATAGGCAAAGCCATCCCATATGCATGCCCTTCTTCAGTCATATGATTCACAGCTCAGCCTGCTCAGCCCCAATCAATGCTTTCTTCTTCAGGCTTCAAAGCCTTTTCGTTAGCAATCCCTTCACACCGCCCTCCTCACTCCTCATCAAGCAATGGATGGTAGTAGTGCTGTCAAGTCAAGAGTTCAGACCAATGAATTGAATTGTGGCCTGGTGGGAGGACTTGTGTTACGATGCGGCACCTTTGAGGTCTCGTTGCAGAGTAGGCAGACACTCTTGCGTGCACTGTACACGGTTGGCGCGGTTGTGATAACTTAATGGAACTTTTGAGTAGAATTCCGAGGTGTGGAAAAGTGGAGTAGTGACTTTGTGGTCCCCGATTGGTACAAGAGTCAGATGGTTAATCTTGTCAGTAAGGGCAAAGTTCGGATTGAGCTTATGGTAACAGGGGGGCAAGAGTGTTACTGTTACACTTGGAACTTCAATCTTGGCTGGTCTGTCTATTCAAACCAGTACTCGAGAGAAGGGACTCAAAGCGCTGTTCTCCTAGGGCTGACTCAACTATAATTTAATGGAAGGAAGTACTCGATCACTTATAGCTGGATTTGATCCATCAATGGAAGCTCGATTGTATCGCAGGTTGGTATGTGCCGCTTTATCCTTCCTTCCAAAGGAACATTGAACGAAGGGCTCATCTATAGAAAGCAAGCTATAGCTATGGGAATAAGTCATGTCCTAAGCCTAAGGTTTTGGGCACCGTAGTCTCATCTATATCGATGGCATTAAAAAGGGGATTTCCTTCTTTGCCACATCTTTTTTCTCTTAAAAAATTACCTATTCAGGGTTTCCTGCTCCTCAGTGAACCGGATCAACCACGACGGCAGGGTCTACTTCTACTGGTCTTGGATTCTCCCTGCATACATCATCATCAACGACTAAAAAGAAGGCTTATACTTTTATCTCCTCTGAATCTGCAATGCTGTAATCTGCATCTCCCTTAGTCTTTTCACTTCCACCTAACCTAGAACCTAGCTAGGATAGTTAGAGGTTTAGGATCAAGCCCAGCCTCAGCTATGGTCTCCCCGCAACAGTTCTCGATGAGCCGCAACCTCAGCATCAAAGAGGTTCTCACTCCCTTCCAACAAAGAAAGTTCAGCTTGATCAGAAACAGACCCAACAAGATCACCTTGGGACTGACCAGACCGAAACGGGTCAGAAGTGGAAACTCTTTACTCGCTGGAAAGAGCGAGTAGTAACAACAGGAGGAAAAAATCCTCGATGGAAACATCTGGGGATAAAGCAGTAGCGTAATACCACCTGACGTACTTGAGCCAGGCTTCAGTCCAAGATCTTAGAAGTGTCATATCCTCTAAGTACTCAAAAGTCTCAGACTTATAAGTACTCGTTGGAGGCACCACAAGATCCTTAGGTCTGAAAGCTTGTTGAAGCTTCCAGATCAATCGACCTTTTAAATAAGGGTCGACAGGACAGCACTGGCCGAGCCACAACTCGAAAGGTAGCTTAGCCTTTAACCAAATCGCCTTCAGCCGTAAGACTGTAGACGACTTAGTGTGGTTAAGTTTACCAAGAAGCCTATAACCAATACCATACAATCGACATAGAGTGGAAAACCTCTGTATCTTATAGAGATGACAAAGGGAATACAGTCCATGTATTGTATGGGAATTAGCCTGGTTTCGAAGAGAGGGGATAAATCCACTGTTAAATTCTTACACCTAAACTTCTTAGCAAACTCAGCGCCACCCACATCTGAGACTAAAGACTTAGGAAGTGATATAGTCACACCTAAATCCTTAAGTGTAGATAGGTAGACTTCTGCGACCTTTGAGTCGGCGATACAAATATCGTCGCCAAGGATAGCATACTTATCAAAGCGCTTCCCCAGCCAGATATATCTTCTCCGCACACCACCAAATGGTGGGACAGTGTAAAGAGCGGCCAAGAAGCGAGATATCCAAGAGGTTGCCCTGATCCTTGGGCTGATAGTCAAGTAATTTGCTCTTGAATGACAGGTCTACTCTCGGATACAAAGGTTCTGTGTTCAAGCAGTTGGGCAACTTTAATTGGATCCTTCCGAAGTAGGCGAAGGTCGAGTTGCTGACCTGAACGCTTTGGCTCTTTTTGGTAAGTCTTATCGGAGTAAGAACCTTTCTTTTTGAGCCGGCGCGGAGACCTATGGTCTCCATTCCGCCTTATCTTTGCTCTCTGTCGGTGTGAAGTTGCTAGCATAATCTGGTAAGCAGCGGGCTTTCTATCCTCAGAGGTTCCGGTCACGCTAGTCTAGAACATCTTCCGTTGGCTGCTTGCTTGCTCTCTGGACTCCTGGAGCGACTTCCTTTGAGTTGCATCGAAGAGAGTCTCTTATAAGCAAGTTCCTGTCAAAGGGAATCATTATTCGTAAGTTCCCGTGTGTAAAAGTTGCCTAATCAAATCAAAAGGGCGAAAACCTCTTGCTCTATCTTGCGTCCCTCCATCCCAGATCTCTAGGAACAGGGCTGACAGCAACACCATTAATCGAACGAGTCGGGATGAGAATCTCACATGGTGCCGTTCCTTTGATGGACATGCCAGCTCCTTTCCTTCTTGATATCGCTGATGCGCCTTTAAGAAAGAGTTCTCGTTCTACTTCCTGTTAGCTGGTAGAGTATGAACTACGACCGATGGGATTGGTACAACCACGAATCTTTTGTTTGCTTTGTTTACAGCTGGCCTTACTTAAATAGGAGTTTCTGCTTCTAGCTAGCTTGCTTTGGGCAGAAAGACCTCGGGAAAGAAAAGATAAGGCAATTTAGTTCTCATCCGCCCTTGCCTGCGAGCCTAGGAGCAGCTTCACCTTGCGTCTGCTAACCGCTGCTAAAAAGCTAGTGACCGGTAATCCGATGCTACCACCAGACTAGCCGGTATACTCTAGAATTCAGTGAACTGAACCCGCAGCCAAAGAAAAGTCAGCCTAAACCTCTCAACCCCCCGAGTCCGGGGCAAAGGTTACGTTCCCTAGGTTCCCCTCTTTCCCCCTGACTTCATGTTTTTCTGTCTTCTTTTGTGGATTCCAACTGAATTGTCATCTTTCCCGCCTTCCGCGCGGTTTCTTGGCTCAAGATATTATGATTCCCCTAGTAGTCTGACTGCTCTTTCTCTCAAGCGAAGTGCTTCTCGGGACAAAGGGCAGAAGGGAAGGTAGCTCGTGATTCTCGTCTCGGTCTTCTCGAAAGGTAGTTGAGTTCCTTCGGGTGAGAAATAATAGGAATTGATCTAGCTATAGATATAGATAGAGTGTCAGATGAAAGGTTTCGCCCCTGACTCCTTTACTTATTGATGTCGCTGATCCGCCGTTATCGTATCAGGAAATGTGGGGCCGCTCTTTCTGACATAGGAACTTACTCAAAATCGAAAGTCCGCCTAAGGGAGAGAGAAGACTATAAACAAGAAATCTAGGAGGTTTGAAGATGCTCGAGCAAAGCGAAGAGGTTTTACCTAGCATTAGAAACTGAATCCATTGTTGCTTGTTGCTTGTTATCCCTTGCTTTTAGTTAGGTATAACTCCTCTGTTATCTCCTTGTTCTAACCCTGTTGCTTCCTTTGCTTCGCCTGGAACTACCTTGCTAACACCTTCTTACAGTCTTGCTGAGCTTAGGAAGTGAAGTTGTAGGGATGAAAAGCCTATATTTCACTTACAAACAAAGGCTGAAAGCTGGTGTTTGCCAGTCACAAGAGAGCATTAGTGCTTCCCGTTAGTCTTACGAGGAGGAGAAGCACGTAATGGGAACGATATTGGAGCTTCAGGTTGGTACATTGCACGCATTAAAACCTTAACTCTTATAACCTGTCTTTCCTTGTTATCCCTTGCTTTTAGCTCGGTATAACCCCTCTTCCTCTTGCATTTGCTTGTAATTCCTTGTTTCCCTCGTTCTCTCTGCCGTAAACCTGCTTACAGTGCTGTTAATCTTAGTAGCGTAGTTGACTAAGGGCAAGAGCAAGGAAAGGAAATGGCATTTGGAACAATATTCCATAGAAGGTGCAGATGAATAAGCGGTATTGGAGGAGGGAACAGCCATAGTTGGTTGATGCATCGAATGCTAGTGCAATAAGACTTGATGAAGGCGGCACTTGCCTTCAAGCTTGAAACTGATTGACCATGAGAGTCAGATCAATAGTCTATCCCCGAGCACATGAATGAGTGTGTGGCAATTCATTGGGATGACCGCCGGGGTACTTACTTGAGCAAGGGGTAAGCCTTCTCTTTTGTACCTTCATTCAAAGCATCGAAAGGCGAAAGAAGACTATAAAGCATATTCCCATAGAAAGACCTTGATCAAAGAACGAAGGGATTCCGGGCGTCAAGCGTGACTCTAGTCCTTCTTTCGGCTAGCGGACTCATTCAATACCCTATCTATTGAGCTACCTTTTGTTCAATTGGATACTCGAAGCGAAGGGAAAGCTTTTCGCATAAAGGCATTGATGAGCTAAAGGAGCAAGCAGAACGGGAAGAACGTCAGTTCCCAACTCTTAGAAAGAAAGTAAACCAATGCTTTTGCCCAAGCCTAATCCAAGAATGCTGAATCCTGGACGGGAGAAGCTGCTAACAAGAGGTTAGCTGCACTTATCAATAGCTGTGGAGTCGCCGAAAGCGCTAATTCAATAGCAGTCTTCCGACTGAATAAATCTGAGTGTGGTTAAGCGGTCAGAAGTTGTTCCGGATCCATTGCTACCATTAAAAGAATGGGGAGGAGAACTTGAATCTAGCTAGGGTACCGGGCAATAACAGTGAGAGGAAAGCGCTACGAGGACCCTCTTTAAGAGAGATAGAAAGCTAACCCTTAGATTCGGGAATAGGAAACTAGCAGTAAGGGTATTACGCTTCAAGAGAAGTGGAACTCACTCGAATAGAGAGAGTCTAGGCTCACTCACTGGTCAAGGGCTAGTATAGCAAAGAGGCTTTCAATTCCCGCCAAGTGGGATGGGAATTTCCGTGAGCATTAAACTCCTGCCTGTATGGTCTTTACCGCTTGGGAACCTCAAAGCTGCTCTATGGCTCGCTGGAGTTAAATCAAGCTATTGATCATATTCAGCCTTCTTCGGCTGATGAAAGTACTAACTTCCCTTGAGACTGAGATTTTAGTTTTCAGTTCAATTGTCATATATTCTTCCCCTGAATTGAAAGGCATTCTGTATCTTTATGAAGTTAACTAAATCGATTAGGTCATACTACTGGTCGGGTACTTAAACTTAAGATAAGAATAGGCTCTGTCGCTTCTAGCTTGCCTACCCGCAAACCCTGCCCTTAGGATAGGACTAGGTTGGAAACTCCCAAGAGGATGGGGCTTGCTCACTCGCTTTCAAGACGGAAGAATGAAAGTTTTTTCCTCCGGTGAGATTTTAGCTCTACTGCATCCGGGACTTGATTTCATTAGAGAGCTAGCGGCTCCTGTGGAGGTTGGTAGTTCCCCATCTATCAGCCATAGATCTTGGCTGTTTTCCTCCCGCACCCTTATCGGTCGGTCGGGATTAAGGAAAGCCGGTTTCCATCCTTTGTCAGGACCCGAAAACCTAGTTACCAACCTCTCTTGCATTTTACTTTTTTGGAGTCGTTTTCTATACTATATTTTTTTCAATGTTATAAATCATTAGCATCAGCTATGAGTGCATCTGCTAGGTTCCCATTCCTGCTCAACAACTTGAGAGATTAAGTTCATCTGCGGACCAGTAACAGCCCCTACCTGTTAGCAACTATGGAGCTAATGAACCTTTGCCTTTCTTTCTTATCTTTCTATCCCTGCCTGTATCCTATCCTTAGAGCTCCCCTTTGCGTTGATTATAGGCCTTTTGCCGGGAGAGGTAAGGTATAGAGCTTGAATCCCCCAGCTGACATCTTATTCTCCATTGGGCATCCTCATGGCATCTACTTCTTTAAATAAAAGATAAAAAGCTTTTGCCGCTCTTTCCTTGGCTTTCTTTCGCGTACGTGTGCTCGTCTATCCTTTAATAGAAAGAAGCAATTTCTCTGTTCGAAATCAAGCTACAGGCCGGCCATCTTTGATGGCGGTAGAACAGCTAGCAAGAGGTGCCCAGGTACCGTTAACAAGCTCATGAATTTAACTTTCAAGCGAACCCACCCCATGCCTTATGGTTTGAGAGTCCGTTTGATTATAAGCCTTTAGAATGGTTATATATACTTTAGAAAAGGGCTATCTCTCTCTAGCTTTCCTTTCTTGCTTTCTAGCCCCGATGCCAATGCCCTTTCTGTTCTCGAGTCTTTGCAATCTTCTGCCATTCCTCGAGTACTAGCACTTTGAAATGGTTAGACCACTGTCTTCGAGTCCGAGAAATAGCGGATTTGAGTACCGGGAAGTAAGTATGAGTAAGGTCCGGGTCTGGTTGAGTAACTCAGGATAGAGAGAGTCCTTCATTTCTAAAGTATGAATAAATAGTAGACATGTAGCTGCCTTTTAGGTATTGAATCCCTGGCCGGGAAGCGTGAACGATAACATGAGTCTTTAAGGACAGAGTGACCCCGTGGGTTGTCCATTCTTTCGGGTATTCACTCAAAAATCATTGAATTGAATGAATAAGGCTATTCGACTTAGGACTCCCTTACTAAGCTTTCAGGAAAGTCTGAGATCTCATTGTCTTCCTAAAGCCTTTTTAATCAATCCTAAATGAACAGATATAAGATAGATGTAGAGACTCATCCTTGATTCCTATCGGTCAGGGCCCGAACCCTCCACGAATTATCGATAGTAGTTTACTAATCCAAGGAAGGAGTGATGCGAAGAATTGCTTTCTTTCGTACCCATTCACAAGAAAGAAGGGTCTCAAGCAGTGTGTTCATGGTCACTCAGAACATAGGATTTTCGGCATCAAAGAGCGCGTGGGACAGGTGAGGGAAGGAAGGGCGGGATGAAGCAAGCAGCCAATCCCTTGCTGGTTAAAAATAGCAGCATCAGTATTAAAATTATAAACACTATGGGGTGGGGCCTGCCAATAGGTGTTTGCACAATTTGTAGCTTCTCCTTCTTATACTATTCGAAGAAGCTGATTGCTTTGTTCACCACATCCACAGGATAGTTCTGTATGTCCTGGAACTGCAGCAAATTTCTATCACTCCATAAAGCCCATGCAACTACTAGCATCAGTTCCAGCTGCTCTTCATCAAGACACTTCCCCATCTCCTTCACCCAATCTGAGAGAGAGCCTGCATCTGTTGAGTATGAAGGGCTAATGGGCAGAGTAGCCAAATGCCAGATGCCCAGGGGCAGCCCTTTAAAACATGAATGGTAGATTCAGGCTCCATTCCACATCTGTCACAAAGCAGGTCAACCTCCACCTTTCTTTTCCCATTTAACTCGTCTTGCATAAAAAAAACCACCAAAATCCACATCTAAAAGGGAGCCCGCGATAAAAATGCCTCCTCTATGAGATCTCGGTGCTACTGCCCAGCCCCACCTTAATTTTTTTCGAATTACGACTACTCGACTTTTTTTTTCCTAAGCAAAGATCTAGGGGGGAGGAGCTCTTCTTGCGTAGTATACCTTTTCCCATAAATTCCAGGCTCGTTTTAATAACCAGTATAACCCCGGACCTTTTGAGCAAGCGCTATGGAGATAGCGAATGCTAGCGTTAGCCCAGCCATCCACATTGCAAGAGCTCTGGGTGTTCTTTCCATTGAAGCTTCACTGGCCACCTCCCTGGCTTGCTCACTGAGGTGGTCTACTAGCTGCCTGCCTGACTTCTGCGGAAGAACTTGCCGGTTCCCCGATTTGCGTTGCCTCCGCCAGCAGCTGTAACTCAGGGATGGGGGTCTCTGTGCTAGACAGTCCCACCATATCGCGCACCCAAGATATAGCGCTGGTAAGATTAAGCTGAGAACTTCCGTGACGTGCTGCCCTTGCCCCGACCCCGCCTGTGAGTGCTCTGTTGCCCCAAGTGTACCTGTAGCTCTCTGGTCTTGACCCACGGCGAGCTTTTTATCTCGTAATGCCCCGTAGGCCTCTCTCGGGTGACCTAAGCATTTGGTACTTCGATCTTTTATTAGGTTGGCGCCAGGTAAATAAGGGGCTCAAGAATCCATTCCCGCCGGCATCTTAGTATATGCCACTCCTTCCGTTCCTAGGAAATTCGACCTGAGGCCAAAAATCTGTATATGAAAAATCACTAGATGACAATCGAAGTCCCTCTTTCTTTATTCAAAAAGGCTTTTCGCCCTCAACTTTGTGCCTTGAGGCTGGCTTTGAGGAAGAAAAGCTGCTGTCAACTCCAAAACCTCTGGGTCGGATCCTGCCCCACGTGGTCCTCACTTCAGGTCCCACATTTCTCTTCCTTTGTTTGATTTCCCTCAAATCTCTTGCCCCTTCTAGGTCAGGTTCGTATTCAAACCTTCTTTCCAAATCAGTCCTTGTTCATTTCATTCGTGGTGCTCTTGGCACAATGGTCTAATCTGGAGGAGGGAAGTTGGATGTTTTTCTCTATTTATCATCACTACGGGCCATATGGCCAGATCGACGTTGTCAGAATAATAGTGTTCAGTTCAGGGCCTGCCCCTTTTCAAAGTTTGAATGCCCCACCCATGTGATATCTGCTAAAGGCTTCGTCAGTGAGGTGAGAATTTCAGCCCTATCTCTCCTTCGGGGTTCCACCTCCTAAAGCGGTCAGCGGGCATAATTGAAAAAATAAAGGCACTATATGTTCTCGTTCTCGGTGCTCCGGTCAAGGTCAATTCTCTACTTGT